TCCCTATCCACGATTCTGCTATTTACTGGAATATAGGAGGACTTTCCTGCCGTGGATGGGTAGAAAGAGTCAGTCGGATTTGGAATTCTTATGCCCAAAGTACTAAACATTCTAATTGGATTAAGATCAGTAGTAGACCTTTTTTCAGTCATTCATTGAATGATAAATCACTACAAGTGATGGGGATACACGATTTAAATAACGGAAGATCCAATATTTCAAAAGTGTATCTAGAATGACTGGAAAAGTGGAAACAAGACCAGATAGAATTTGATCGTTATGATAAAATCCAAAATCTTTGTAGATAGAGCCGATTATTAGTTCCCAACCATGCGGCGAATGGAATCCGATACATAAATCGGTTAATAAAAGAATAGAAAATGCTTTTATTGTGTCGCTTAGATTATATAGGAATTCCTGAACCCAAGAGTTAAGAATAATAAGTTCTTCATTACCTATAATAGAATAACCACTTAGAATAACGAAACAAATTATATTGGTCGAGAAGGACAAAATTGTATGGATACAATCTTCATTGTGCAACTTGATCAATTGACTCGTTTCTTTATGGATTCCTATAGAAAGCTTTTTTAGATGTGTCTTCGGATATTCCTTTATCGCCTCGTCGAACAGTAAGAGCTCCTCTAATTCTATGAATTTTTCTAGAAGACTCTTTTCTTGAATTTCATTCAAAAGAGTTTCGGATTGCTTGGTATTCCACCAATTAGTAACCCAAAACTCCAGACTTTTATTACGTGCTAGAAAGCTCCACCAGGGTAAAAAGACTATAGATACAAGAAATAGAAGGGGAATAAATGCTTTTTTTCCTTTTTTTTCATTTCAAAATTGTTAAGTTCATTTTTAAAAGTGGCCTCATTCGTCGACTCTATGGGATCTAATATTTTATTTTTCACCAAAACGAGTTCTATTCCAAGGTATCGAATCATTTTCTGTTTTTTTATTTGTGAGTCGGTAATTAGTCCTTGATAATTTTGAAGAATCTTGCAAGAATACAGAAATCGAATAAGAGTCCATCGAGTGTGAAAATAAGGAAAAAAGAAAGTTTCCAGCTATTTCAATTGGTCAAATTCGAAGAAATTCCTTCCTTTAGCCTTTAGATGAATCCCCGAAACCCACTTTAGTTAATAGTTAATGAATTCGGATTTCGAGACAAAAAACTCTCCAAATATTGAAAAAAGCGTTGACTACCATAGCACAAAAATAATTGAGAAAATTTTCGGAATGTGATGATCAAAATGTTGGGTCATTCATTAAAGTAAAGAGAGGAGAGCGAAAGAAGGGAGAAAACGAAACATCGCGAGAGATAATTTAGTTACCCGAGCTATTTGTCTCTAACCTATCAATTCAAAATATTGAAACTAAACAAAAAATTTCTTTATTTCAAAATTTTGGGGGATGAATCTATCCTTATTTCGATTTGTTACTTTTTTTGATAATGGCTTACGTCGAGTGGATTTCCATACGTATAAAATATCTTTTTTGCAAACAACCCCCCCTTTTTTTGCATGTTCCATTCCAGATATCTATATAATAATAATAATATGCGTTTGCCTTGGTTCGAGTGGACGTTCTAACGAAATTTTCGTTAAGTTATACCGTAATAAAAAAAAGAGATTGTAAGGTTTTTCTACCGCCAACCTAGACTAAGAAAGCATTTATTGTTCCGTCCATTTCAAAATACTTCAACCGGTACGCACAAGAAATAGGCCAATTCGGCAGCTTTTTGTTCCATTTCTCGTGGAGTTAAATTCTCATCAGTACGAGTCAAAGGAACGGCCCCCTGGCCTCTGATTTCTAGATAAAGGACACGCCGAGGATAAATACCCTCTTTAAGTTCTATTCTGATAGACTGAATATCATTTATAAGGAATCGGAGGAAGATGCGACGATTTTTTCCCGGAAATCCCCAACGAAAAATACACACTATTCCTTCTTTTTTATCGAATAGATCATAACCGCTACCTACATTCCACGAAATTGTGCACCACAAATAGGAGCTAATAAAGAGGCCCGCGATCCCATAGAAAGACATCACGATCCCTTGTGGAAAAAAAAGGATTTGTTGAGAGGGAAATAAAGATATAAAATTCCTACCAAGATAGCTGGAAGTTCCAACTAATAAAAATCCTAATGAACCTAAAAAAAGGATAAAGGCCCAGCAAAAATTACTTGTTTTTCTAGACCCCCTTATAAGCTCTATCCATATACGTTCTGATCGCCAATTCATACTAATCTAGTTGCATTTAATTTGAATTGATAGAATAACTAAAAAGAATTTCACTTATACTTTACTTAACGCTACATTTCTGAAGTAACTCTCATCAACTAGCACTATTCTAATGTGAACCTGTAGAGATAATTCATAAAATTCGTTTGATCGAAAATAAGGTCCCCTTCATAGGAACCCGCCCTTGATATCTACAAGCATTTACTTTCTATTTCAAACATGGACCGACCGTGATTTGAAAATAGTTCAAAT